CACTGAATAATAACTTTTTTGTTGACAAAAGAATAAAGATCATTTCTATTCCAAGGTGGGGAGTTTTATTTTCCCCATCGACCTATTTGCAGAATAAAATGCAAATAAAATTCTATATTTGCATATCTATAGAAGAACGTATATAAAAATCTTTAGTGAAAGTTAAGAACTCATTGAAAGTAATTGATTCTATTTTGAAACCTTTTTGTTTTCTCGAACTTTCTCACTTTTTATTTTCTCTGAATTATTATATAGACCCCCATGTATATCTTGCCCTTAACCCAATAGAGAAAATTGCTTAATGAAATTTTGTATGACTAATTGTGAATTTTTAGCGATGCAAAATTGGTTCTTTTCTTTCTATTTTGTCGTCAAAATCCCTTTTTTGTTTTATTTTAGATTTATGAAAAAAAAATAATAAATTGCTGCTTAAACAATGAAAACAAAAACTTTTTGAACTCTATTCCTTAATTGAGTATAGAACGGTTTAGTTACAAGAGTTGAATTCGAGGAAAGTATAAAATATAGGAAAGTCCCAGGTTAAATAAAAAAAACAAAGACTCTAAACTCAAATCAAAAATAATGAACCTTCAACCTCAAATTCCTATTTGAACAACTTTTTATTGTTATTGATCCATTTGAATCATTACTAAACTAAAATAGCTTACTCAATCTCGACGATTGCTTATTCATAGGCTATTATGAGTTCAAGACAAGCCGCTATGGTGAAATTGGTAGACACGCTGCTCTTAGGAAGCAGTGCTAATGCATCTCGGTTCGAGTCCGAGTGGCGGCATACCATCTTCTAAAAAGGATAAATAGATCTTATAATGAATTCAATTCCCGATTTCCATTTTAGAATTATGTAATTAAGGGACTCTTCTTTTTTAAAATTTTTTATGATATTTTCAACCTTAGAGCATATATTAACTCACATTTCCTTTTCGATCGTTTCAATTGTAATTACAATTCATTTGATAACCTTTTTAGTCGATGAAATTGTAAAACTATACGATTCGTCAGAAAAGGGCATAATAGTTACTTTTTTCTGTATAACAGGATTATTAGTTACTCGTTGGATTTCTTCAGGACATTTCCCACTAAGCGATTTATATGAATCATTAATTTTCCTTTCATGGAGTTTCTCCCTTATTCATATAATTCCATATTTCAAAAAAAATGTTTTAATTTTAAGTAAAATAACTGGACCAAGTGCTATTTTGACCCAAGGCTTTGCTACTTCAGGTATTTTAACTGAAATACACCAATCTGGAATATTAGTACCTGCTCTTCAATCTGAGTGGTTAATAATGCACGTAAGTATGATGATATTGGGCTATGCAGCCCTTTTATGTGGATCGTTATTATCAGTAGCACTTCTAGTGATTACATTTCGAAAAAACAGAAAGCTTTTTTATAAGAGCAATGGTTTTTTAAACGAGTCATTTTTCTTGGGTGAAAATGTTGTCGAAAATACTTCGTTTTTTTGTGCTAAAAATTATTACAGGTCCCAATTGATTCAACAATTGGATTATTGGAGTTATCGGGTTATTAGTTTAGGATTTACTTTTTTAACCATAGGAATCCTTTCGGGAGCGGTCTGGGCTAATGAAGCGTGGGGGTCCTATTGGAATTGGGATCCAAAAGAAACTTGGGCATTTATTACTTGGATCGTATTTGCAATTTATTTACATACTCGAACAAATAGAAATTTGCGGGGTCCAAATTCTGCAATTGTAGCGTCTATAGGTTTTCTTATAATTTGGATATGCTATTTTGGGGTCAATCTATTAGGAATAGGGTTACATAGTTATGGTTCTTTTCCATCAACATTTAATTGAATTCAAGACAAGTTATTACAAATACAAGAGCGGGCGACGCATTGTATGAACCAGCATGCGGACCGTGTGAATCAAATATTGTATTGATGATTCACACGGTTTTCTACCATATGTAGTTCAATTTCATTGTTTTTACTTAATTCTTAAGTTAAGAGAAGAAAAAAAGAAGACTTTTTTTCATTGTCCAAGAATGTTTTTAAAAACAAACATAGGTTTTTTTATTTCAGTCATCCAATTATCTATAAAAAAAATTAGATAGAATAACTTCGACCTTGTCAACTGCTAATGAAAGAACGAAATCGGGGTATATACCAATACCTATTACGGGTAAAAAGATGGAGATCGAAAGAAATAACTCTCGCGGTCCAGAATCAAAAAAAGAATCCTTCGGGGCGTTAAATAGCTTGTATCCATAGAACATCTGGCGTGGCATAGATAATGAATAAATAGGAGTTAATATAATTCCAATTGCCATTACAAAAGTAATTAGTAGTTTTGGAATTAAAAGATATTTTTGGCCGGTAATTATTCCAAAAAATACTATCAATTCGGCAACAAAACCACTCATACCTGGTAACGCAAGGGAAGCCATCGAAAAGCTACTGAACATCGTGAACATTTTTGGCATTGGAATAGCTATTCCGCCCATTTCGTCAAGA